ACTTTAAAGAAACATCCTATAAAAATAGCCCAGTTTCAAAAACTTCTTATCTTAATTCGTATCAAAAAAATCCGAAGTTAGAAATACTTAAAGATAAAAAAAAAAAAGACCTGTTCTGGTTTGAAAAACCTCTTGTGAATCTTCTTTTCGACTATAAACGATGGAATCGCCCATTGCGATATATAAAAAATGCTCGATTTGAGAATGCTGTAAGAAATGAAATGTCACAATATTTTTTTTATACATGCCAAAGTGATGGAAAACAAAGAATATCTTTTACATATCCTCCAAGCTTGTCAACTTTTTTGGAAATGATACAAAGAAAGATGTTTTTGTACGCGCCAGAAAAACTCGTCTTGGAAGAGCTTTCTAATCGTTGGGTTTATACTAATGAAAAAAAAAAAAACAACCTGAGCAACGAATTTTTCAATCGAATCGAAGCTCTAGACAGAGGGTTTCTTGTTCTGGATGTACTCGAAAAAAGAACTAGATTGTGCGATGATGAGACTGAACAAAAATGCTTACCTAAAATAGATGATCCTTTTTTGAACGGATCCTATCGTGGAACAATGAAAGAATTATATTCACGCTCCAGCATAAATGATGATTTTATCATCTCGATAGAAGATTCTATAGAAACAATTGGGAGAAATAAGTTTCATTATATCTTTACTGCGGATTACCCAGAATTTGAATTGACAAACATTGACAACCCTTTGACCTCAATAAAAGAAATTGCCGGAGAATCGCCACCCAAATTGAAAGACCCTTCTTTATTTTTATTGTCAGAACAAGGAAAATTTTTGGATTCAGAGAATAAAGCGGAATCTTTCTTTACTGCAGTTACAACAGATTTAAACGATCAAACAACTAGAAAAAAATCTATTGGACTAAAAGAAATCAGTAAAAAGGTTCCTCGATGGGCATACAAATTGACGGACGATTTGAAAGAACAAGAGAGGGAAAATGAAGAAGAGTCAACGGAGGATCGCGGTATTCGTTCACGAAAAGCCAAACGTGTAGTAATTTTTACTGATAACGAGCAGAATGCCAATACTAATACTGTTCCCAAAAATACTAGTAATCGTAATCCAGCAGCAGAAGTAGCTTTGATACGTTATTCACAACAATCCGATTTTCGTCGCGATTTAATCAAAGGATCTATGCGCACTCAAAGACGTAAAACAGTTACTTGGGAACTGTTTCAATCAAATGTACATTCACCCCTTTTTTTGGACGGAATAGACAAAAAAACCTTTTTTTTTGCTTTTGATATCTCAGGAATGGTGAATTCCTTTTTTAGGAATTTTACAGGGAAAGGTGTAGAATTCAAAACTTCGGATTTTGAGGAGGAAGAGGCAAGAGAAAAGGATAAAAAAACGACAGAGAAAAAAGAGGAGAATGAGCGGATAGCAATAGCGGAGACTTGGGATACTCTTCTATTTGCTCAAGCAATAAGAGGATCCATGTTAGTAACCCAATCAATTCTTAGAAAATATATAGTATTGCCTTCATTGATAATAGCCAAAAATCTTTGCCGTATGTTATTATTTCAATTCCCCGAGTGGTACGAAGATTTCAAAGCGTGGAATAGGGAAATGCATGTTAAATGCACTTATAATGGTGTTCAATTATCAGAAAAAGAATTTCCGAAAAATTGGTTAATCGACGGTATTCAGATAAAGATCCTATTTCCTTTCCGCCTGAAACCTTGGCACAAATCTAAGTTACGATCCCAGCATAGAGAAACAATAAAAAAGAAAGGAAAAAAAGCGAATTTTTTTTTTTTAACAGTTTGGGGAATGGAAACTGATCAGCCTTTTGGTTCTCCCCGAAAACAGCCTTCCTTTTTTGAACCCATTTTCAAATTCTTTGAAAAAAAACTTAGAAAGGTGAAAAATAAATGTTTTATAGCTCTAAAAATTTTCAAAGAAAGAGTAAAATGGTTTTTAAAGGTCTCAAAAGAAAAAACAAGATGGGTTATCCAAACGATTCAATTTCTAAAAAGAATAATGAAAGACCTTGCAAAAAGAAATCCAATTCTATTATTTGGACTGAGAGAAGTATATGAATCGAGCCAAAATGAAAATAATGGGATAATAATAAGGAATCCGAGTACTCATGAATCTTACATTCAAATTAGATCCGCGGATTGGACAAATTCTTTACTGACCAATAAAAAAACAACCGATCTGTCTGATAGGACAATTACGATCAGAAATCAAATCGAAAAAATCACAAAAGACAGGAAAAAAATCTTTCTAACTCTAGACATAAACATTAGTCCTAACAAGACAAATTTTGATAATATAAAAGTCGAATTACCAAAAAATATTTGGCAGATATTAAAAGGAAAAAGCACCCGAGTCATACGTAAATGGCACTATTTTATGCAATTTCTTATTGTTATTGAAAAAACCTACACGGATACCCTTTTATTTCTAATAAATATTACAAGAATCAATGTACAACCTTTCCTTGAATCAAAAAAAATTATTGAGAAATCCAATTACAATGATAAAACAACTCAAGAAGGAATTGAGGAAACAAATCTAAATACAATTCATTATATTTCGACTATCAAAAAGCCGCTTTCTAATATTAGTAAGAAGAATTCACAGACTCTTTGTGATCTATCCTCTTTGTCACAGGCATATGTATTTTACAAATTATCACAAACCCAAGTGATTAACAAGTATCACTTGAAATCCGTACTTCAATATCAAGGAACATCCCTTTTTCTTAAGTCTATAATAAGGGATTGTTTGAAAACACAAAAAATATTTCATTTCGGATTAAGGCATAAAAAACTTCAAAAGTTTGGAATGAATGATTGGAAAGGCTGGTTAAGAGGTCATTATCACTATCAACATGATTTATCTCAGACTAGATGGTTTAGATTAGTACCACAAAAATGGCGAAATAGGGTCAATCAAAGTTGTCTGGTTCAAAATAAAGACTCAGTCCGTTTTGATTCATACGAAAAAGACCAATTAATTAATTACCAGAATTACCAGAAAAAAAATGATTATGTAGTAGATTCATTACCGAGTCAAAAAGCAAAATTCAAAAGAAACTACAGATATGATCTTTTATCACATAAATATATGAATTATGCCGATAATAAGGACTCATATCTTTATGGATCACCATTACAAGGAAACGAAGTCCGAGGGATTCCCCATAATTACAACACATATAATCCTGAATTTTTTTATGTGCCAGGGGATATGGTTCTTAGTGATTATCTAAGAGAAGATTCAATTATTGAGACGGATAAAAATACAGATAGAAAATTTGTTGATTGGAGACTTCTTCCTTTTTGTCTTAGAAAAAAAAGCGATATTGAGGGTTGGAACAATATAGATATTGGAACCACCATTAATCAAAATACTCAGAGTGGGACTGATTATTATCAAATAATTGACAAGATGGATAAGAAAGATCTTATTTATCTCGCGAGTCATAAACAAATAAATTCATCCAATCAAAGACAAAACCCTTTTGACTGGATGGAAATGAATGAAAAAAAATTTAATTGTCACATATCAAGTCTCCAACTTTGGTTTTTCCCAGAATTTGTGTTACTTTATAATACATATAAAATTCAACCGTGGATCGTACCAATCAATTTACTTCTTTTGAATTTTAATGGAAACGAAAACGTTAGTGAAAAAAAAAATATCAACAGAACAAAAAAAAAAGATCTTCGTATCTCATCGAATCAAAAAAAATCTCTTGAATTAGAGGTAGAGGATCAAAATCAAAAAGAAAAACAACAATCAGTCCAAGGCCAAGTGGATCGGGGATCAGACGCACAAAATCAAGGGAATCTTGCATCAGATATATCAAACCAACAAAAAGATGTTAAAGAAAATTATGAGGGATCAGACACTAGAAAGAAAAAACAATCTAAGAGAAGCACGGCAGCAGAACTAGATTTATTTCTGAAAAGATATTTTCTTTTTCAATTGAGGTGGGATGATCCTTTGAATCCAAGAATAATCAATAATATTAAAGTATATTGTCTCCTGCTTAGATTGATAAATCCAAAGGAAATTGCTATATACTCTATTCAAAGAGAAGAAATGAGCCTGGACGTAATGCTGATTCAGAAAGATCTAACTCTGAAAAACCTGATAATAAAAGGAATTTTGATTATTGAACCAGTTCGTCTTTCTATAAAATGGGATGGACAATTTATTATGTATCAAGCTATCGCTATTTCATTAGTGCATAAGAGTAAGCACCAAACTCAAACTAATAGAAAATGCCGAGAAAAAAGAAATGTTTATAAGAACGGTCTTGATGAGTCCATTTCACGGCATAAAAGGGTGATTGGAAATCGAGACGAAAATCATTATGATTTGCTTGTTCCTGAAAATATTTTATCCCCTAGACGTCGTAGAGAATTCAGAATTCGAATTTGTTTCAATTCGGAGAAAGTGAATGTTGTGGTTAAGAATCTAGTATTTCCCACTGGGAACAATGAAGGTAATCGTGTTCCATTTTTGGATGAAAGCAAGCATTTTGATATAGATAATATATCCTGTAAGTTCAAATTCTTTGTTTGGCCAAATTATCGATTAGAAGATTTAGCTAGTATGAATCGCTATTGGTTTGATACCAATAACGGTAGTCGTTTCAGTCTGTCAAGGATACATATGTATCCACGATTGAAATTTCGTTGATGGTATATTTCGCATCGATCACGCGTCCGATCCGATATGGTATCTAAGGGGAAACAGACGTACACATGCCCTTATTTGATTGGATTTGTTATATTACATTCTGATACACGATACGGATTCAACGGCCTATCTTATCAATTAATAGATCTAGGAATGACTGGACAGAATCCTCTTTAAGTCAAAAATTTTTTCTTTTGTCGTAGGTGCAGAAATGTACTATCCTTTTGTATCCATATCAAAAACCAATTGCAAATGAGATTTATTATGGATTAATTCGATTTGAAAAAAAAAAGCAAGCAATAACAATAAGTATAAAACAAAAGCAGTAAGTCTAAGTATATGAAGAAATCTAGATTTTTGAGTATACCAAATAAAAAAGGACGGCATTCTCTTATTATTATTACTGATCCGTAAAATCCCATATCTTTCAAAAAAAAAAGGAAAAAGGAGAGAAGCACTCGTTATTATGGTAAAAAATTCATTCATCTCAGTTATTTCGCAAGAAGAAAAAGAAGAAAATAAGGGTTCTGTTGAATTTCAAGTATTCAGTTTCACTAATAAAATACGGAGACTTGCTTCACATTTGGAATTGCACAGAAAAGACTATTCATCTCAGAGAGGTCTACGGAAAATTCTGGGAAAACGTCAACGGCTATTGGCTTATTTGTCAAAGAGAAATAAAGTACGTTATAAAGAATTAATGGGTCAGTTGGATATTCGGAACCCCAAAACTCGTTAAACTAATTGGAATATTGAATTTTTTGAATTATTTGATTTATTCGATTTGAACTAAATGTGGATGAACTTCATGTCGTTTTCAGCAATTCATGGAATAATGAATCGGGGAAAAAATATGCCTGTACCTGCTACAAGAAAAGACCTCATGAGAGTCAATATGGGTCCACATCACCCATCGATGCATGGTGTTCTTCGACTCATCGTTACTCTAGACGGTGAAGATGTTATTGACTGCGAACCCATATTAGGTTATTTACACCGAGGAATGGAAAAAATTGCGGAAAATCGAACAATTATACAATATCTGCCTTATGTAACACGTTGGGATTATTTAGCTACTATGTTTACAGAAGCAATAACGGTAAATGGACCAGAACAGTTGGGAAATATTCAAGTACCGAAAAGAGCTAGCTATATTAGAGTAATTATGCTGGAACTGAGTCGTATAGCTTCTCATTTGTTATGGCTGGGCCCCTTTATGGCGGATATTGGTGCGCAGACTCCCTTTTTCTATATTTTCAGAGAGAGAGAATTAATATATGATCTATTCGAAGCTGCTACGGGTATGCGAATGATGCATAATTATTTCCGTATCGGAGGAGTCGCTGCCGATCTACCCTATGGCTGGATAGATAAATGTTTCGATTTCTGTGATTATTTTTTAACAGGGGTTACTGAATATCAAAAGCTTATTACGCGCAATCCTATTTTTTTCGAACGAGTTGAAGGGGTAGGCGTTATTGGAGGGGAGGAAGCAATAAATTGGGGTTTGTCAGGACCAATGTTACGAGCTTCCGGGATTCAATGGGATCTTCGTAAAGTTGATAATTATGAGTGTTACGACGAATTTGATTGGGAAGTACACTGGCAAAAAGAGGGAGATTCATTAGCTCGTTATTTAGTCCGAATCAGTGAAATGGCAGAATCCATAAAAATAATTCAACAAGCCCTGGAAGGAATTCCGGGGGGGCCTTATGAAAATTTAGAAGTCCGCCGTTTGGATAGAGCAAGGGATTCCGAATGGAATGATTTTGAATATCGATTCATTAGTAAAAAACCTTCACCTACTTTGGAATTGTCGAAACAAGAACTTTATGTGAGAGTGGAAGCTCCAAAAGGGGAATTGGGAATTTTTCTTATAGGAGATCAGAGCGTTTTTCCCTGGAGATGGAAAATTCGCCCGCCGGGTTTTATCAATTTGCAAATTCTTCCTCAGTTAGTTAAAAGAATGAAATTGGCTGATATTATGACGATACTAGGTAGTATAGATATCATTATGGGAGAAGTTGATCGGTGAAATGATAATAGATATGACAGAAGTACAAGCTATCAATTCTTTTTTCAGATCGGAATCCTTAAAAGAGGTTTATGGGCTCATATGGTTGCTTGTCCCTATTTTTACTCCCGCACCGGGAATCATAATAGGGGTACTAGTAATTGTGTGGTTAGAAAGGCAAATATCCGCAGGGGTACAACAACGTATTGGACCCGAATACGCCGGCCCTTTGGGAATTCTTCAAGCTCTAGCAGACGGGACAAAACTACTTTTCAAAGAGGATCTTCTCCCATCTAGAGGGGATATTCGTTTATTCAGTATCGGACCATCAATAGCAGTCATATCCATTTTCTTAAGTTATTCAGTAATTCCTTTTGGCTATCGCGTTGTTTTAGACGATCTCAGTATAGGTGTTTTTTTATGGATTGCCATTTCTAGTATTGCTCCTATTGGACTTCTTATGTCAGGATATGGATCGAATAATAAATATTCCTTTTTAGGTGGTCTCCGAGCTGCTGCTCAATCGATTAGTTATGAAATACCATTAACTCTATGTGTGTTATCAATATCTCTACGTGCGATTCGTTGGGACATACACTTTTTTTTTTACCTATCTTTTAATTTTCTTTAAGTTGAAAGTTGAAAGTAGTGAATAAACATCTTTATTTTTTATTCATCATCGTTCCGATGAACTAAACCAGATAGTTATATGAGTGAGACAAAACAGCTTACAAATTGGCAGTAAAAGGATTGAGTCTCAGTCCCTAGGTACAAGAGTTAAGCGGAAGTAAAAACAGTGGAAACTGTTTACCCCAAAATTGGTTGATTAGTCATCATAGTTTTAAGCGGGTATACAAGATCAACCATATGGAGTTTCCACTATTGTCTGGATTACCATACTGGGGATCGAGCAAAAATGAGTGGACGCTTAGGAACACCAAGGTACACAAAGGATTAGTAATGTATATTAAAGTAAGTTATCCAAAGGAGTATTCTGTATAAAAAATAAAAGGAATTCAAACGGGGCTTAAATTTGGTAGAAATGCTTAAGTAGTACTTCCCCACGATCCCGATCCAGAGTATGTATGCTCCTATCCACTGATTAAAGAAATGACTATCAGGAACGAAGTAATCCTTTACTTATACTTATATTCTATTTATGAACTTTAGTTATTATATTCATTTTTTTTTTATTTCTATCAATAAAATCAATAATTAAATTGAAATAAAATATTTCGATATTTAGAATAGAATTTTTTGATTCTATGCATATTAATATTAATAGAATAAGAATTCTATGCTGATTCGTAAACTAATACTAATATAATTAAGTAGAATTTCGAATTCTTTTGATTAAGAAAAAGATATGAATCGAAATTTATTGATACAACGAGTGTTTTATTGAATTGAAAGATTCAGTTATTACTGAACAAAGAAAAATGAAAATTTTGAAGGATGAGATCAATTCGGAAGCACTTTTTGTTGTTATTATAGCAGACAGAATTGCATTGGTCTAATTTTGGATTTGCCGATATATCTTTACTCTATCTACTCTACAAACATAGGGAAATAATATCGAATTAGTCCTTAGATTTATTTGTGGCCATCGAGGAGCCGTATGAAACTGAAGTCTCATGTACGGTTCTGCAGTAGCGATGGAAACAGTAATGTTATCACCGACTATAATTATCTAACAGTTCAAGTACGGTTGATATAGTGGAGGCGCAGTCAAAATACGGGTTTGGGGGGTGGAATCTGTGGCGTCAACCTATAGGGTTTGCGGTTTTTCTAATTTCTTCCCTAGCGGAATGTGAGAGATTGCCTTTTGATTTACCAGAAGCAGAGGAAGAATTAGTAGCGGGTTATCAAACCGAATATTCAGGTATAAAATTTGGTTTATTTTACGTTGCTTCCTATCTCAATCTACTAGTTTCTTCATTATTTGTAACGGTTCTTTACTTGGGCGGTTGGAATCTCTCTCTTCCATACACATCCATTCCTGAGCTTATTGGAATAAATGAAGTGGGTGGAGTCTTTGGAACGACAATTGGTATATTTATTACATTAGCCAAAGCTTATTTGTTTCTGTTCATTCCTATCACAACAAGATGGACTTTACCTAGGATGAGAATAGACCAACTATTAAATCTTGGGTGGAAATTTCTTTTACCTATCTCTTTAGGTAATCTATTATTGACAACTTCTTCCCAACTCCTTTCACTGTAAAGGCATACGATATTCTAGATTCATAACTTCGTTCAAACAAGAGACAGAAACATGAAATAATTTATAGATATTCATGCTATGGTTCCTATGGTAATTGGTTTCATGAATTATGGTCAACAAACAGTACGAGCTGCAAGGTACATCGGTCAAAGTTTCATGATTACCTTATCCCACACAAATCGTTTACCCGTAACTATTCAATATCCTTATGAAAAGTTGATCACATCTGAGCGTTTCCGAGGTCGAATCCACTTTGAATTTGATAAATGCATTGCTTGTGAAGTATGTGTTCGTGTGTGCCCTATAGATCTACCCGTTGTAGATTGGAAACTGGAAACTGATATTCGAAAGAAACGATTGCTTAATTACAGTATTGATTTCGGAATCTGTATATTTTGTGGTAACTGCGTCGAGTATTGTCCAACTAACTGTTTATCAATGACTGAAGAATATGAACTTTCTACTTATGATCGTCATGAATTGGCTTATAATCAAATTGCTTTGGGCAGGTTACCAATGTCAGTAATTGAGGATTACACCATTTCCCCAATTAGGAATTCTACTCAAATAAACAAAGTCACGAGTCAATCCCTTGATTCAAAAACAATTACCAATTCTTAAGATTCAGTTGTGATCTAAAGGAGCGAAGTTTTTGTAATTTCATTGTGCTGCGGAAATAACTCAAAATCCTAACTATGATTTTGTGGAAGTTACTGTTTGCTTTGGATTGAAAATTCATTCATATACCCTTGATGATTTCAAAATATATATCAAAATTCAAATTAATAATTAAAACGAAATGTATTAAATGTCTAATAATGTATAACTTTATTAGGAATGTCTAATCGAAAATCTAATAAAATAATAAAAAAATTAATTGAATATAAATAGAATAATACTTCTATTGATATATTATTATTCTATAGAATATAAATATATCAAAATTTTATAGAATTCTAATATAATAGTAATAGAAATAAAATTTCTAACTAATCTTTTGGATAGATAAATGAGATTCAATTTATAAGTGTATCTAGAACAATCCCCGCCCACTCCATTAGGATTTAATTCAATTAGGAGCATTGCATAACGTATCAAAAAAAATAGAAATAGATAGGGTAATTTCTTTTTTCCTGGTCTAGTCAATAAGGTCATGAAACATTTCGACTTTTTATCTCTTATTTTACATATAATGGATTTACCTGGACCAATACATGATTTTCTTTTAGTATTTTTGGGATCGGGTCTTATAATAGGGGGTCTGGGAGTGGTATTATTTACCAATCCTATTTTGTCTGCCTTTTCCTTGGGATTGGTTCTTGTTTGTATATCTTTCTTCTATATTCTAGCGAACTCCCATTTTGTAGCTGCCGCACAGCTCCTTATTTATGTGGGAGCCATCAATGTCTTAATCATATTTGCTGTGATGTTTATGAATGGTTCAGAATATTACAACGATTTCCATCTCTGGACCGTTGGAGATGGGGCCACTTTATTAGTTTGTACAAGTATTTTTGTTTCACTAATTACTACTATCCTAGATACGTCATGGTACGGAATTATTTGGACGACAAAATCCAACCAGATTATAGAGCAGGATTTAATAAACAACGGTCAACAAATCGGGATTCATTTATCAACAGATTTTTTTCTTCCATTTGAACTTATTTCTATAATTCTTTTAGTTGCCTTGATAGGTGCGATTGCTATGGCTCGTCAGTAATAAAAAAAACTTATAAATACAAATAAAATAAGACAAAATTTTGTCTTATTCTATTAACTATTAATTTTCTTTCAATTCTATTTTCAAACTGTTCATGTAGAAAATAGAAATGCATTTAGTTCGATCTATTATCAATACTTTCTTTTATTACGTATTTGTTATATTCTAGTCAATCGAATCGCGGGAATTTTTGTTCATATTGAAAGGAATCGAGATTGGTCGAGATTGGTCAGGAGTCAGTCAATGCTGCTCGAGCATGTACTTGTTTTGAGTGCCTATTTATTTTCGATCGGTATCTATGGATTGATTACAAGTCGAAATATGGTTAGAGCACTTATGTGTCTTGAACTTATACTGAACGCGGTTAATATGAATTTCGTAACATTTTCAAATTTGTTTGATAATCGCCAATTAAAAGGAGACATTTTCTCCATTTTTGTTATAGCTATTGCAGCCGCTGAAGCAGCTATTGGATTAGCTATTGTTTCATCAATTCATCGTAACCGAAGATCAATTCGTATCAATCAATCTAATTTGTTGAATAAATAGTGGTAATCAGAAATATATATATTATTTCTATAGAAATACAATATTATTTCTATAGAAATAATGGAGTATTCACCAATTCAAACTGTTATGTATGACAGAAAAAACATATGACTCTGTTTGCTAAAACACAAGAAATCAAAGTATCTTGGCTCTTTTTATTCTCATGGACAAATCCAGAAATAGATTGATTCGAAAACAATTCTGGTAAATCATTGATTCGTCTGGTGTTTAAAATATATGATTTCTTTACTACTTTTACTTTACTAGATTGAAAATCTCTGACGTTCAAAAAATTGATAGATCCAATGTCACATTCAGTAAAGATATATGATACATGTATAGGGTGTACTCAATGTGTACGAGCCTGCCCCACGGATGTATTAGAAATGATACCTTGGGATGGGTGTAAAGCTAAGCAAATTGCTTCTGCTCCAAGAACAGAAGACTGTGTAGGTTGTAAAAGGTGTGAATCCGCCTGTCCAACGGATTTCTTGAGTGTCCGGGTTTATTTATGGCATGAGACAACTCGCAGCATGGGCCTAGCTTATTAATACGTTTCAGAAAACTCCACTTGAATCCATTTGATTTCTCTTTACCGACAAAAACCCGTGCGCAATTATCGAACCGATAATTGCGCACGGGTTTTTCTGGTCAAAGTGTATCTTGTATTTACCACGAAAAATTTTCCTTGGTTAACAATAATTGTTGCTTTGCCGATATTCGCAGGTTCTTCAATTCTATTTTTCCCTCATCGGGGAAATAAGGTAATTCGGTGGTATACTATATGCATATGTATCCTCGAACTCCTTCTAACGACCCATGTGTTTTGTTATCATTTCCAATTGGATGATCCATTAATCCAATTAGAACAAGATTATCGATGGATAAATCTTTTTGATTTTCATTGGAGACTGGGAATCGATGGACTTTCCGTGGGACCCATTTTACTAACTGGATTCATCACTACTTTAGCTACTTTAGCAGCTTGGCCAGCTACTCGAGATTCGCGATTGTTCCATTTCCTGATGTTAGCAATGTACAGCGGTCAAATAGGATCATTTTCTTCTCGAGATCTTTTACTTTTCTTCATTATGTGGGAGTTTGAATTAATTCCGGTTTACCTACTTCTATCTATGTGGGGAGGGAAGAAACGTTTGTACTCGGCTACAAAGTTTATTTTGTACACCGCGGGGGGCTCCATTTTTCTTTTAATGGGAGTTCTGGGTATGGGTTTATACGGTTCCGATGAACCAACATTTAATTTTGAAACATTAGCTAATCACTCCTATCCTGCGGTATTGGAAATAATATTCTATTTTGGATTTCTTATTGCTTATGCTGTCAAATCACCAATTATACCCTTACATACGTGGTTACCAGATACACACGGAGAAGCACATTATAGTACATGTATGCTTCTAGCCGGAATCTTATTAAAAATGGGGGCGTATGGATTGGTTCGGATTAATATGGAATTATTACCTCATGCCCATTTTCTATTTTCTCCTTGGTTGGTGATAGTGGGCACAATGCAAATAATCTATGCAGCTTCAACATCTCCCGGCCAACGCAATTTAAAAAAGAGAATTGCCTATTCCTCAGTATCTCATATGGGTTTCACAATAATAGGAATTAGTTCCATAACTGATAAGGGACTCAATGGAGCCATTTTACAAATAATCTCTCATGGATTTATTGGTGCCGCGCTTTTTTTCCTGGCAGGAACAACTTACGATAGAATACGTCTTCTTTATCTTGACGAAATGGGAGGAATAGCTATTCCAATGCCAAAAATTTTTACGATGTTCAGTAGCTTCTCGATGGCTTCTCTTGCCTTGCCGGGAATGAGCGGTTTTGTTGCAGAATTAGTAGTATTTTTTGGAATAATTACCAGCCAAAAATATCTTTTAATTCCAAAAATCCTAATTACTTTTGTAATGGCAATTGGAATGATATTAACTCCTATTTATTCATTAGCTATGTTACGCCAGATGTTCTATGGATACAAGCAATTTAATGCCCAAAACTTGCATTTTTTGGATTCTGGACCCCGAGAACTATTTATTTCGATTTGTATCTTTTTGCCCGTAATAGGTATTGGGATTTATCCGGATTTTGTTTTCTCCCTATCAGTTGACAAGGTAGAAGCTATTCTATCTAATTACTTTTATAGATAGTTTTCATCAATAAGAAAGATAAGACACAAAAAAATCCTGTAATTGAAAGATTTACAAAATCGTTCGTTGGATAGGGGCAATGAGAAAAAAAGTCTTATTAGTTTATCCTTCTCTTAAATAAAAAAAAAAAAAAGAATTAAGTGAATTCTAGAATCAAAATCATGGCTTTTTTTTTGAGAATCATTTGAATCATTACTTGGACTTGATTCAAATGATTCTCAAAAAAACTCACAAAAACTCTCCTTATTATATATATATAAACTATCCCCATGTATTGTATCAGTCGTCCTTTCTTTAAAGAAATCTTAAATTAATGTGAATGAACCGTAACTATGTAGTCCTATTCCTAATAGGTTGACCCCAAAATAACATATCCAAATTATAAGAAATCCCATAGAAGCCAAAATTGCAGAATTTTTGTTGCCCCAATTATTATTTGTTCTAGTGTGTAAATAAATTGCGAATATGGTCCAAGTAATAAAGGCCCAAGTCTCCTTTGGATCCCAATTCCAATATGATCCCCATGCCTCATTAGCCCATACCGCTCCTGAAAGAATACCTATGGTTAAAAAGAGAAATCCTAGACTAATGACACGACAACTCCAACAATCCAATTGCTGAATCAATTGATACCTATGATAATTTCGAACCGAAAGAAAACAAGTATTTCGTAAAACATTGTTTTTTTCATTCACATATTGGATCTTATCAAAGAAAAATGGCCTAATTGCGAATGATAAACTATCACTTTTACAGAAGATTTCCACATTTTTTCGAAATGTAATTACTAGAAGAGCTACGGATAATAATGATCCACATAAAAGAGCTGCATAGCTTAATACCATCATACTCACATGCATCATTAACCACTGGGATTGGAGAGCGGGTACTAATATTGCGGATTGATGCATTTCAGTTAAAAGACCTGAAGTAACAAAGCCTTGAGTCAAAATAGCACTTGGTGCAGTTATTGCACTAAAATGATTTTTATTTTTATGGTTCCTAAAATAAGGAACCCTATGGATAATAGAAAAACTCCATGAAAGAAACGTTAATGATTCATATAAATTACTTAAGGGAAAATGTCCCGAATCAACCCAACGAGTAACTAATATTACGGTTATACAAAACAAAGTCACTATCATAGCCTTTTCTGACGAATTATATAATCCTACGATTTCGCGGACTAATAAAGTCATAAAAAAAATTGTAATTACAATTGAAACGATCGAAAAAGAAATGTGAGTTAATATATGTTCTAAAGTAGAAAATATCATAAAAAAAATCCTAAAAGAGGGAGCCCCTAGGGATGGGATGAAATAAATTCTTGAATTCATTATAGAATGAAATTTATTTTTTTTTATAAGATGCCGCCACTCGGACTCGAACCGAGATGCTCTAGCACTGCTTCCTAAGAGCAGCGTGTCTACCAATTTCACCATAGCGGCTTGTTCAAAATCATAATAGCTCATCCATATTTAATGGTCGAGATTCAAGGAGTCAATTCAATATCCTTTAGGATACATTAAAATAAAAGTCGATGAATAGGGAATCACTCAAATTCCTATTTGAACGTTCAATAATCTTCCTAATTTTATTGTAGGATGGTATTCGTTTTCACAACGGGGTTTGTGCGATTTTCAGTTCTCAACAGAGCAGTTTGAATTAGCTAGTTTTGACCTCGATCCGAGCATAGAGAATGTTTTTTTCTTATTTCAATTTCATGGATTCGAGATGAGAAAAAAATTCATTGAAAAAATGCACATTTTCAATGCAATGAAAAAAAATTGCGACAGTAAAGCGATCAAGATATCTATATAGATATCTTGATCGAGCCCGTAGTTCATAGGCTCCATATTCGAAATATAGAATCCAATAAAATACATAATCCAAGAAACCCTCTTAAAAAAAAACTTTTATTATAGTTTGTAAAAAAAAAATAAATGAATCGATGGGGAAAATCCCTGCACCACAAAAAAAAAAAGAACCTATAAAAAAAACAAGATGAAACTTTGTATCGTTTGCTTTATTCTTTTTTTTGTTTGAGTACTTGAATTTCCAATCCAGTAATTCTTCTACATACCATAATTCTACATACCATAATGTGCGATTATATCTTTTATTGATCAGTTTGATATACAAAATAAAAATCGAAAATATTAGTTAATGAGAATAATTCATCTGATAAATGCAATTCACCAATTTTTTGATTCATATCAATTTCTATTATTTCAATACTTGATTATTTTTTTGTCGCACAAAAAAACTTTTTGAATTCCCGGTAGACAGAGATTTTGCTAAAGAGAAAGCGTTTAGCGCTGCCCAAAACGCTTTGATTTTCCAAATATTTTTATGAATACGCTTTTTTAATAGCGAAGTACGTTTCTTCGGAACTGCCATTCACAAATAAAGAGGTTACTCATTGGTATAGTTAAATGTGAAAGACATGTGCTGGTTGTTCAAAAAGGATCGTTCTTTCTTTTTATTCCTTATCCATTTTATGGTTACCCGTATTTTTATTTTTATTTTACTAGATGATATTTATTTGATAACATCTAATATGAATATGATAACATACAATATGCATATTGTGAATTGCAGAGAGTTTTCCTAGGGAAAAATTGAATATGTGATTCTTTTTTCAAAAGTAATTTTTTGTTTTACATTTTTGTTACATACGAAAAAAGAAAAATTAGGACGGTACTCTTATAGATCATTTGGATCCATATCCATAAGATCCATTGCTATAGAAATCGAATTGTTTGCTGTTGAAAAATAATAAAAAAAGGGGGGAGGGGGTTCAATTCATATATCCGCCTATTTTCGTCGTGTTAACTTCATTTTTTTTTTGAATTGTATATTTCTAATATAATTGATAATAACAATGAAAAAAATAAATTCAATGAAAAGACAAAAATTGAAAATTTTTAGAATCCTAAATCCTTACCTAATTTATTTAAGAAAACTATACTGTAAAATTATAAAACAAAAAGTAGAGTATTTAATCTCTTAAACGATATAAATGATACATGATTTCAGAAAAAGACTCTTTTTGGAATTTCCTCATTCAGTTCTATGCAAAGTGACAGGTAACGAAGTGACAAGTATTATAGGGTTTCTCATAAAATAAGCATAATAGAATAGGGTTGGTTTTCCATAAACATAAGTTGTTTTATTGGAATGAAACCCACTCAATCCCTTCAACAATGAACTAGTTACTGATTCTGAAGAAACTAACTCAAAGAACGAGATCCTTTTTTACTTTTCTTTTTTTATTGTATTGGGTCAAGTTATTGGCGAATTCGAGGATTCTAATCCAGATTAGAATAAAGTCCTTTTTTGGTATAATTCTTTTTCCTTATTCCTTAACTTTACGGACATTAATTATCTTAATATGGAATGTTAAAAATCTCATAGTTAATAACAATAACTAAGTATTTTCCACAGTGATTTGATCCTATCTTTTGGCCAATTCTAACTTCTTGAGTTGAATATTTCCAATCTTTGGGAAAGAATCAAAATGATTAAGAATTGAAAGTTCTATTTGAGTTCTTTCATATCCTTTTTCATACCCTTTGTCATATCTTTTTTTTTATTTAGTTTCTTGCTCCCTTTGAGAGAGAGAAAGGCTGGTGAATTGGAAACAGTTTCTAAGTGAAAATAAAGAATAAAAAAAGGTTGGATTTTTTTAATGGAATATACATATAAATATGCATGGATCATACCTTTCGTTCCACTTCCAGTTCCTATAGCCATAGGATTGGGGCTTCTCCTTGTTCCGACGGCAACAAAAAATCTTCGGCGTGTGTGGGCTTTTCCTAGTGTTTTCTTACTAAGTATCGTTATGATTTTTTCAGCCGATCTGGCTATTCGGCAAATAAAGGGTAGTCCTATCTATCAATATGGATGGTCTTGGACCATCGATAATGATTTTTCCTTAGAGTTCGGTCACTTGATCGATCCACTTACTTCTATTATGTCAATATTAATCACTACTGTTGGAGTAATGGTTCTTATTTATAGTGACAATTATATGTCTCATGATCAAGGATATTTGAGATTTTTTGCTTATATGAGTTTTTCCAATGCTTCCATGTTGGGATTAGTTACTAGTTCCAAT